TTGAATCAAAAGCTTAGTTGTCCAGTACGAAGTAAGAACTATACTATAGTATTCGATAAAAGAAAAAGAAGAACGAATAAAAAAATGGAAAAATCCATATTTGTGATGTACAACATGTTCTATTGTATTAGGTCTAAAAGGACGTTCTTGACACTTTAATTATTAATTACAAGGGTGATACTTAAATAATATTATTAATATAATATAAAATGGAAGAAAAGGTAAAACCTGGGAAGGAAAGGAAAAAACTACTAGGAATTACTAGTCTTAGAATCTAATTGGACCTATAAAGAACGATTTTGTTTTTTCGAACGATCTGATCGTGCGATACTTTATACCTTTTCTCTTATCATTTTTGATATTCTGTGAATGAACCTTCTAATTCTAATGAGGGAAAATAAAAGTAAACAAAGTCAAAAGCATTTGAAAAAACAAATACAAGGTCACACTTCGTTCTAAAAAAAAATGCACGACACGATACAATTAAAAAAAGTAAGAAATACAATAAACAAGCAAAATAGAAATGGTTTTCCTATTTTATTCCATAGTGATTCAAAGAAAGTTCAATTTTTTGAATAAAAGGATCCAATAAGGTTCGTATTAGTATTTCAAAGATTAGGATTAGTTAGTTATCTCGTAATTCGAAATTAGGGAATGATTAGATATTACAGATGATGCATTTTTTTTTTATTTTTCGACCGGTGTTACTCGATTTTTGTTATTTTACCCTATAATGATTCGAACTTTTCAATGAAAAATTTGAACTTGAATTAATTCTTTCAATTGGTATTTTTGCTTATTCTCGTATCTTTACAAAATTTGAACATATAATTCAGTAAGTGACTTAAAAAAGTCTACTTAAGCAAATACTTTACAAACATATGTCTAAAAAAAAATATTTCCTTTAGCTACTTCATGCCTACGATAACTAGTTATTTCGCTTTTCTACTAGCGGCGTTAACTATAACTTCAGTTCTATTTATTGGTCTGAGTAAGATACAACTTATTTAATTTGAATTTAATTCAAATTACTTTTACAGTTCATAATAAAGAAATTTTTTCTCAGTATTCCATCTATTCTATAGTTCCTTGCCGCGCGAATTTACAATTCTTTGGTCGTCGAGATTCATGAGTAATCCGGATTCATATTTAAGGATAGATATTACCTCTCTTTTTCTCCTTTCAAAAAATAATAATAAAAATGATTGAAGTTTTTCTCTTTGGAATCGTCTTAGGTCTAATTCCTATTACATTGGCTGGGTTATTCGTAACTGCATATTTACAATATAGACGCGGTGATCAGTTGGATCTTTAATTTATTAAGATCGATTTTGTTGATTGACCTCGCCTTTTCTTTAACTTTAATCTGGCAAAAGTCAAATTCAGAGTCTGTTCAATTATTGCCATGTAATTTTGACCTAACAAAACAAGAAAGGAATCGCGCTCTGTAGGATTTGAACCTACGACATCGGGTTTTGGAGACCCGCGTTCTACCGAACTGAACTAAGAGCGCTCTCTTACAAAAAAAAAACGACTGTAAGGAAAGGGATTCTTTTTCTAGCTCTAATACATCTTGTATGCGTCTACGTCTACTACCCTTATAGAGTATGATCCGAATAGTATGATAGTATGATATAATGAAAGGCTTTCTATGTCCAATTTTGAATCGATCTCAATGAATCTCTCGTTACTGTTCAGAGTAGAGGAAATAAGTAGGGATGACAGGATTTGAACCTGTGACATTTTGTACCCAAAACAAATGCGCTACCAAGCTGCGCTACACCCCTTTCAATTAATTTACAGTGTCATTGTAGAGAATCCCTTTTTTGTTTTCCACATCTTTCTCTTTATTTCGTACATTGATAAAGAGAACTTGAAATCAATTATTTTTCTTTTTCTCTTGGAATTTTGGAATTAGGGAGTCCATGTTCAAATACAAAAATACAGGCTGTTCTTAGTTACATATACATCTGATCATATCAGCACTTTGCTTATGTATTACAATAAAGAAGGAGGATTTTAAATGCGAGATCTAAAAACATATCTCTCCGTGGCACCAGTACTAAGTACTTTATGGTTTGGATCTTTAGCAGGTATATTGATAGAAATTAATCGTTTTTTCCCCGATGCATTAACATTCCCTTTTTTTTCATTCTAATTCGAGTCATTTTATTGGTCTAGTTATTGGCAGAGGAGGGGGTAAAGAAGATTGGAGATAGAATTCAATATCTGGGACTCGTACTTCCCCCCTCCCTACTCTATTGTAATTGTATTGTTTGTTTTATTATTTTATTTTTTTAGATTTAGTATTATATTAGAATATGTATTATATTGTTTATTATTTAAGGGCATTCTATTATTAGATGTTAGTTATTATTAGAAATGTTAGTTATTTAGTAGAAAGAATTCGAATAAGTTATATAAAGAGAAACAATAAGAAGGCATTCCACCTCCGTAAAAGTAGGAACTCGACTAAGGCTTAAATAAGTGGTGCCGGAGATGGAAATACGGCTAGGATAACAGTATAAAGATACTCATGAAATGAAATACTCCACTTCAATTCGAAATCTAAAGAGAACTGCCTAGACTAGTTATAAACCTTTTGTATTATTGGAATTGTACTACTTATTACTAATATATTTATATTGTTACTAATATATTGATTGCATGATTACAACGAAATCTCTCATAATTGGATTTAAAGCTGGCAACTTCCATCTTTTTACTTCCCTTCTTCGATTGAGATCGAAAAATCGAACAGTTAAATGAATAGAAAAAAAGGAGGTTCATGGCGAGGGGGAAAGATATCCGAGTAAGGGTTATTTTGGAATGCACTGGGTGTGTTGAAAAGGGTATTCGTGTTAATAAAAAATCAAGAGGTATTTCCAGATATATTACTCAAAAAAATAGACACAATACACCCGGTCGATTGGAATTGAGAAAATTCTGTCCCTATTGTTACAAACATAGGATTCACGGGGAAATAAAGAAATAGATCGAATCAATCACCCGTGTGTCACTCCTTCAAGGAACCTGAAACACGATCTATTAAGTATATGTTAACTATTTAATAGAATAATTAATAACAATAACATATAAAAATAGAATATATAGAATCTCTAAAAAAAAAAAAAAAAGAAAGAAAACATGCATAAATTCAAGCGACTTCTTCATAAATCCAAGCGATCCTTTCGTAGGCGTTTGCCCCCGATCAAATCGGGGGATCGAATTGATTATCGAAACATGAGTTTAATTAGTCGATTTATTAGTGAACAAGGAAAAATATTATCTAGACGGGTGAATCGATTGACCTTAAAACAACAACGGTTAATTACTATTGCTATCAAGCAAGCTCGTATTTTATCTTTGTTACCTTTTCTTAATAATGAAAAACAATTTGAACGAGGTGAGTCGACTGCTAGAACTGCCGGGCTTAGAACCCGCAATAAAATGAATAGGCTTACTCTTCAATAGAATCAAACTTCCAATCCGAACTCAAATTAAGAAAAAGAGTGAATTGAGTATGGGTAAAAAAAAAAGAATCAATCTTTTTTTTTATTGAACGTGTTTGCTCATTGTAACGACTTTATCATATTGTATAATACAAATTTCTACTCTACCTTCCCGGAGTTTCTTATTCAGGTATTTCTATGATTAAAGATTAAAGTATTTTTAGCGATTCTTTCCAATAACACTATTTTATTATTTTATTTCATTGGAAATCATATAAAGACAGTTTCTGTTTAATATAGCTATCTGGGCAAGTATTTTACGATTAAGAAGCACCCGCTTTTTATACAAATTATATATTAATCCACTATAACTAGAGGATACCCCTCTCTCGCGAATTACTGCATTTATCCGAGTGATCCACAAATGACGAAAATCCCTCTTTTGCCTATCTCTATCCCGATGAGCCGAAACCAAAGCTCGTATTTTCTGTTGAGTAATAGTTCGAGTAAGTCTTGAATGAGCCCCGCGAAAGCTTGAGGCAAATAAACGCATTTTTGTTCTACGGTTTCGAGCTATATACCCTCGTCTAATTCTGGTCATTGAATAAATGGAATAAATGAAACTCTGAGGAATAACTGATTGATTTCCTTTCTTTCAGTTTTTCCTTTACTAGCTTATATAATATAATTAACAAAACGGGTTTCCCAATGTATAAAGTAAAAACTCCAACGGCTTTTGCTACGATAACCTTCCCAACCACGAGTTTTTTAGGGGGCATTGATCAAATGCCCCGAAAAGAGTCAATATAAATGGATAAAGAAATTGTGGGTTCCATCGTTTATATGGTTATTTTCAAAACGGTAAGGTCCTCTCTATACACCGGAGCCCTTTTATTGATTCTTCATTTTTTTGTTAACTTGTACAGTTCACATTCTTTGGCTCTACCCATGGAATTCTCTAGTACTAGACCTTTCACAAGGTGATCCACCTTTAATACAGTAACGGTATTTAATTATGAAGATTTGTTGGGTTAGCTTGACCCTCTTAGTCCGTTCTTGCAAGAGTCTAAGGCTGATATTTCTGCTTAAAAAAGAAAAAAGAAATTCCCTGGATAATAAGTTGCTACGAATTGGTTAATTCTTTTCATCTTAAATTGAAAAATAGAGGGAGTGGTCGTGTTTGTCCCAACGAAAACCATCCATTTTGTGCACAATAAACACAATAACAAGATTTTTCTTTTTTTTTTTTTAGAGAAGAGAATGGATGTAGGAACCCCATTCTATCTTAGTCATTGATACTGTATCGATCACTGAGACTGGAATTCTTTTCTTTTGTCTCAGTCCAGGATCTGAACGCGTCGCACATACACCCGAGTACATGTTCCTCGGCGCTGAGGACATCCCCTAAGAGCGGGGGATTTCGTTACATTTTTTATTGGCTGTCTTGTATTCCTAATAAGTTGTTTAAGGGTTGGCATGTTGAAGGGTTTAATGGTCTATGGTCTATAGAATTAAGATGGTTTAGATTGATCCTAACCGGATGATTATGAATTCTTTGAATCTATTTTTCTTTACTTATATTCAATTGAGTAAATAAAAAAGAAAAAACTATCTAAAAACTATTTCATATTAATGAAACATTGCAAATCATAATTTATGTGGGATCTTTGCTATTTTTCAACCGCTACAAGATCAACAATTCCATGAGCTTGGGCTTCTGGTGCTGACATAAAAACATCCCTTTCCATGTCTTCGGATACGACCCATAAAGGTTTTCCCGTTCTTTGTACATAAACTCTTGTGATGGTTTCGCGCAGTTTCAGCAGTTCTTCCGCTTCCAGGACAAATTCTCCCGTTTGTGCCTCATAAAAAGCACTAGAAGGTTGATGGATCATTACCCTGATGATATAGCATAATCAATTTAAAAGGTTATTCAATTTTTCATCATTAAATTTAAAAAGAAATAAAAAAGATAGAATTGACCAACCGTACGGGCAGGGTTTGCACATTGCATACGGCTCTATAATAAAGTTGACCTTTACCTTCCAACAAACCACCAAAGAAAAAGGAAAAATATCGAGTTTATCATCAGATCCAGATTGGTAAATAATCTAATAATTACCTAATTGACCCTCCTTTTTTTTGAGGAGTTCAAAAATAATATGACGGCTCCGTTGCTTTATACCTTATATTATATATTCAAAAATTTTTATTTGTGATTCAGCAATCCCAAAGTTTCTTTTTTTTTTGAAAAAAAAAACAAATCCAATTATAATTATAAAAAATCATCGAATTTTGTTTTTTGTATTCTTTTCTAACATAGCCAAAACAGCCTGTTGGTGTGAAAAAAAGGGTTTGTGACACTGAAAAGGGCTTCCAATAAATAATATCAAATCGGGACTACCTTTTTTCATACTACTCTTTCGATACATAATTGAATGTTTTTGTAATAGTTTTTGAAAAAAGAATACAATTTTTTGATATCGAATTCGAAGTGCCGTGCTATTATTACTTAAAAATATTTCATATGGCGAAGGCATAGTTTTTTTCTCAAAAAAAAAAAACTCAATGGCGCCAAGCGTGAGGGAATGCTAAACGTTTGGTAATTTTTCCTCCGACCAGGATAAAAGATCCCATTGAAGCGGCTAATCCCAGGCATATTGTCTGTACATCCGGTCGCACAAATTGCATAGTATCATAAATCGCTATTCCAGGTATTACCCATCCACCAGGAGAGTTGATAAACAAATAAAGATCTTTAGTATCACTCTCCATACTCAGATATACTAGAAGAGCAATGAGTTGATTCGAGATATCGTTATCAACTACTTGGCCTAAAAAAATTAATCTTTCTCGATAAAGTCGGTTGATTAGGATAAACTTCAATCCTGTAGGAGCCGTACATGCACCTTTTAATGCATACGGTTCAACAAAAATAAAGAAAAATAAATTAAGAATCAATGTGTAGATCCTAGTTCTTTTTGTTTTTTATATTTTTCTTTTATAAGAGGCTCTTTCTAATTTTCTATTCTCACGAAGAAACTTTTTATTTCATTTTTCGAGAAAAATGAGTTTTGGCCTGTTTACCGAAACAATTTACTAAACTTATCGAACTAACTTCTCCTTGATGTATTGTTTCATCGAGATCCAATCTAAATCACGATGGGATTCTCTTGTTCCTGAATGGGTTTTTTCAATTCTTTTAGGTTTATGTTGCTCTACTCCGAGTAAAGATCCGCCCGATTTTGATTTGCACATATAGAACAAATGCTCCCACTACTGCATCTTTTTGCGAAAACTTCGTTTTTTTTTTTTCAATTTATTTCATGTCTTCCGTCAACTCTTTTACGTACTAATCATATTATTCAAGTAATTCTAATTAACAGGTGGAGATTACTTGAATGTAATAAAAAAAGAATACATATGATATATGATACAAGTAGGAATCCTAGATTATTATCAATGGGTTTTTTCTAAACGGAGCCTGGATACCTCATTTCATTTTATTAGTTCAAACAAACCAACCATAAATTGGATTCTAATTGATAATATTAATTTGGATGTCGCCCAACAATTAAATCTTATTTTCTTTCATTGCACTTCACGCTCCAAATTTTGGATGATTCAATCAATATTTTTTGGGCGAAGCGGAAGGATTTCTCAATCGGGGGAGAGAATGGGGAAATACCATATGACCCACTCTATCTGACAAGTCGCACTATACGTCAACCCAGGATGCATCGTTTTCCCCAGGATTTCGAAAAGGTACTCTTGGAACACCAATAGGCATTAAATGAAAGAAAAAATATTAAAGTACTATATCTTACTTTGATGTGGAAGCGTAATAATGCGTTTCTTTCTTTTAATAATTTCGTCTTTTATCCCATTTTATCCAGATATTTGATATCCATATATTCTATTGGATAAATAAATTCAAGGAAGACAGAATGAAGAAAAGAAAGGAGATTTCTTACGAATAGGTACTTTGAATAATAAACAAATATGTATGGATTCGACCGCCTAAAAAGGTATAAACCCCCCATTGCGTATTGATACTTATCGGGTATAAAATAGATTTGCTTCTCTTTGTTCATTTGTTCATATGACCCTAATTGTTTCATTATTACTACTAAAAGCCTTGAACAAAGATTAATACTTTCTCTCAGCTAATGCACTGAAAATGAGAGGTCCATGACATAGTTTTCCAGTGCAATAAAGTTACATAGTGTGATTTTTCGTTGATAAAGAGGTATTTCCATGGGTTTGCCTTGGTATCGTGTTCATACCGTCGTATTGAATGATCCCGGTCGTTTGCTAGCTGTCCATATAATGCATACAGCTCTAGTTGCCGGTTGGGCTGGTTCGATGGCTCTATATGAATTAGCAGTTTTTGATCCCTCTGACCCTGTTCTCGACCCAATGTGGAGACAAGGTATGTTCGTTATACCCTTTATGACTCGGTTAGGAATAACCAATTCATGGGGTGGTTGGACTATTACAGGTGGGACTGTAACGAATCCGGGTATTTGGAGTTACGAAGGTGTGGCTGGGGCACATATTATGTTTTCTGGCTTGTGCTTCTTGGCTGCTATTTGGCATTGGGTATATTGGGATCTAGCGATATTTACTGATGAACGTACAGGAAAACCCTCCTTGGATTTGCCCAAGATCTTCGGAATTCATTTATTTCTTTCAGGAGTAGCTTGCTTTGGGTTTGGCGCATTTCATGTAACAGGATTGTATGGTCCTGGAATATGGGTATCCGATCCTTATGGGCTAACCGGAAAAGTCCAATCTGTAAATCCGGCGTGGGGTGTGGAAGGTTTTGATCCTTTTGTTCCGGGAGGAATAGCCTCTCATCATATTGCAGCAGGGACATTGGGCATATTAGCGGGACTTTTTCATCTTAGTGTCCGTCCGCCACAACGTCTATACAAAGGATTGCGTATGGGAAATATCGAAACTGTCCTTTCTAGTAGTATCGCTGCTGTCTTTTTTGCAGCTTTTGTTGTTGCTGGAACTATGTGGTATGGTTCCGCAACTACTCCCATTGAATTATTTGGTCCCACTCGTTATCAATGGGATCAGGGATACTTCCAGCAAGAAATATATCGAAGAGTTGGTGCTGGGCTATCTGAGAATCAAAGTTTATCCGAAGCTTGGTCTAAAATTCCTGAAAAATTAGCTTTTTATGATTACATTGGAAATAATCCGGCAAAAGGGGGGTTATTCAGGGCGGGCTCAATGGATAACGGGGATGGGATAGCTGTTGGGTGGTTGGGGCATCCTATCTTTAGAGATAAGGAAGGGCGTGAACTTTTTGTACGTCGTATGCCTACCTTTTTTGAAACATTTCCAGTGGTTTTGGTAGACGGAGACGGGATTGTTAGAGCCGATGTTCCTTTTCGAAGGGCAGAATCGAAGTATAGTGTTGAGCAAGTAGGTGTAACTGTTGAGTTCTATGGTGGCGAACTCAATGGCGTCAGTTATAGTGATCCCACTGCTGTTAAAAAATATGCAAGGCGTGCTCAATTGGGTGAAATCTTTGAATTAGACCGTGCGACTTTGAAATCCGATGGTGTTTTTCGTAGTAGTCCAAGAGGTTGGTTTACTTTTGGCCATGCTTCGTTTGCTCTTCTCTTCTTCTTTGGACACATTTGGCATGGTGCTAGAACCTTATTCAGAGATGTTTTTGCTGGTATTGATCCAGATTTGGATGCTCAAGTGGAATTTGGAGCATTCCAAAAACTTGGGGATCCAACTACAAGAAGACAAGTAGTTTGATACAACATTGCTCCGCTACTTTTCGCTTCCACTTTTTGACATAGGGCACCGGGGATTTTTTGATCGGAATTGCCGACTTGTCTTTGATTCTTGCTCCTTCTTTATTTTATCCAGGATACGGCTCCAAATAAACAGGTATGAAAGCTATAATTGTAAACCACAATCAAATCTATGGAAGCATTGGTTTATACATTCCTCTTAGTCTCAACTCTAGGAATCATCTTTTTCGCTATCTTTTTTCGAGAACCACCTAAAGTTCCAACTAAAAAGATTAAATGATTTTTCATTTTCTAAATTGAAGTAATGAGCCTCCCGATATTGGAGGCTCATTACTTCAAACTTCAACTAGTCCCCGTGTTCCTCGAATGGATCTCTTAGTTGTTGAGAGGGTTGCCCAAAAGCAGTATATAAGGCATACCCCGTAAAACTTACAAGTAAACCAGATAGAAAGATGGCGACTAGGGTTGCTGTTTCCATTATTATCAAATTTTAAAACCACAATGGATCATGGATCTATGATATAAGATTACTTATTTACAACGAAATTGTATACAAAGTCAACAGATCTTAATGAATACAAAATAGGAGTTATGGCTACACAAAGCGTTGAGGGTAGTTCTAGATCTCGTCCAAAACGAACTGGTGTAGGGGGGTTATTGAAACCATTGAATTCGGAATATGGTAAAGTAGCTCCTGGATGGGGAACTACTCCATTGATGGGAGTCGCAATGGCTTTATTTGCGATATTTCTATCTATTATTTTAGAGATTTATAATTCCTCTGTTTTACTAGAAGGAATTTCAATGAATTAGATTTATCAGAATAACTAAGTCCTAGCTTTGCTTTTCACTCTAAAGCAAAGGGTTAAGGGTTTAGGTTTGTTTTTTGGGTCTATTCTGGTAGTTCGATCGCGAAATTTCTTTGTTTCTGTATTTCCGTAATATGAGTGTGTGACTTGTTAAAATAGATCCTATTGATAGTACAGAGAATAGGTCTGTCATCTTCATAAAGGCGGTTTTCCTCGTCAGATATTCATTCGAATATTTGGAGCACGAACTATATGAAATAGATTACGAAGTATTAGAACTATGATTCATACTTAATATTCAGACCTCGTGGCCGGGCTACAAATTTTCAAAGAGTTTGAAATATTTTTATTCTTTCAAACCCCCGTTCATGCTTAGTTTGATACAGGGCAAACCCCTTTTTTATTTTTAATCATTCTATCCATTCCTATTCATTGAATAAGCGAGGGTACAAGGATTCTTACTCAGAGAATCCTTGGACTTAATTTGAAGGTCATCGCCATTCTAGTATGAATCTGAGGTTTCAATAAGTTCATGTGGTCTTAACAAGAGAATTCCTATCAATAATAAAAAAGAAAGTAAATCCGCATTCCAAAGCAATCAAAAAATAAGAAATCTTAAAGAAGGTAAATAGAAGATTCAAGAGGCCTGTAATGATCAACATCAAGACGAATGAGCCGACTTGATATTTTAGCATTATAACCAAAACCAAAAAGGAAAGTTTTCAGATTTTTTATTTGCATTCTTTTGTATCTTCTGATAAGATTGAATCATTAGGATTAAGAAGTTTCAAACTTTGAACTTTACTATATACAATACACATATCCGTTTCCACCAGTATTTTGGTCTTTGTGTTTGAGCTGTACGAGATGAAAGTCTCATCTACGGTTCTTGGAGGGGGATCCCTCTTCTCTTGGGTTACCTATCTCAATAAAGTCTATGATTGGTTCGAAGAACGTCTTGAGATTCAGGCGATTGCAGATGATATAACTAGTAAATATGTTCCTCCTCATGTCAACATATTTTATTGTCTAGGAGGAATTACGCTTACTTGTTTTTTAGTACAAGTGGCTACGGGGTTTGCTATGACTTTTTACTATCGTCCAACCGTTACTGAGGCTTTTGCTTCTGTTCAATACATAATGACTGAAGCCAACTTTGGTTGGTTAATCCGATCAGTTCATCGCTGGTCGGCAAGTATGATGGTCCTAATGATGATCTTGCACGTATTCCGGGTGTATTTGACCGGTGGCTTTAAAAAACCCCGTGAATTGACTTGGATTACTGGTGTGGTTCTTGCTGTCTTGACAGCCTCTTTTGGCGTAACCGGTTATTCTTTACCTTGGGACCAAATTGGCTATTGGGCAGTTAAAATAGTAACGGGTGTACCGGACGCTATTCCTGTAATAGGAGCCCCTTTAGTAGAGTTATTGCGTGGAAGTGCTAGTGTGGGACAATCCACTTTGACTCGTTTTTATAGTTTACACACTTTTGTATTACCTCTTCTTACTGCCGTATTTATGTTAATGCACTTCTCAATGATACGTAAGCAAGGTATTTCCGGTCCTTTATAAAAATAGAAATAACTGATTAATGTGATCAATCTTTTTAATGTGATCAATCTTTGATCATTGATGACTTGGGGGAGAAGAGTATTTCATTGCTATAAATATGGATTATTGAAAAGAATAAGACATGTATTTGGATATTTATTTTCCTTCAACTCCACAAAATTTTATTATTTATTTGACACGAATAGTTGAATAGTTGATGGGAATTCTCTTAAGAGAAAATGGATTATGGGAGTGTGTGACTTGAACTATTGATAAGGCCGTGTAGATATATGCTTTGATCTGCCACATTGAAATTCACAATCAAATGTGTCTTTGTTCCAACCCCTGCGTAAGCTCCGTACAAAAAGGGTAGGCTGTTTCGCTTGCAGAGAGTTTTTTCTATGATCAGATCCAACCATGTTGTCATGTCGTACATGAGTAGGCCCCGTAAGATCCAGTCGAATAAGTGATGTGGCGTAATCTTTATTCTGTTTTATCTATATCTGTTATTCTGTTTAATTTTTTCTTATTATTAATTTCTTATTTATTAATATTAATTGAAATATTCCTATTTTGAATTTAATATTTTGAATAATATTTTTAATATTATAGTTTATAGTATGGAAATGCACTCATTTCCTCTGCATCAACCTCATTTATGATTTATGATACTATCGGAGTGAATCGGGAGATCTAAAGAATGACAGTGGCTAGACTCTTTTAGTAACAAGTAAATCCTTTGTATCTCCCGATATTTTTTGTAGATAACGGGCAATCACAAGGTGTGAGACGACCCAAAAAGCACTTGATCGTGATCTCTTTTGTCAGCCTACTTGGGTATTGAGCATTTATCTCTAAGAATGAAATTAGATAGAATCTATAGTTGTAATTCCGAAAAATGAAAT